AAATTAGTCAATCTAAATTTCTAATTTCTTTAGTAAATGATCCAAAATGAATAGGTGTGGAAGCTATAATTGTAAACCACGATCAATCTATGGAAGCATTGGTTTATACATTTCTTTTAGTTTCGACTTTAGGGATAATTTTTTTCGCTATCTTTTTTCGAGAACCACCTAAAGTTCCAACTAAAAAAACAAAATGATTTTTCATTATTTCCATTGAAGTAATGAGCCCCAATATGAATATCGGGGCTCATTACTTCAACTAGTCCCCATGTTCTTCGAAGGGATCTCTTAATTTTTGAGAGGGTTGCCCAAAAGCGGTATATAAGGCATACCCAGTAAAGCTTACAAGTAAACCGGATATGGAGATGGCGACTAGGGTTGCTGTTTCCATTTTTTCGATAATTTCAAGATCACGATAATTTCGTTTATTTACAACTACAACGGAATAGTATACAAAGTCAACAGATTTCAACCCATGATGAAAGAGGATTTATGGCTACAAAAACCATTGAGAGTAGTTCTAGATCTGGGCCAAGACGAACTGGCGTAGGGAGTTTATTGAAACCATTGAATTCGGAATATGGAAAAGTAGCTCCAGGGTGGGGGACTACACCACTTATGGGAGTTGCAATGGCTCTATTTGCAATATTTCTATCTATTATTTTAGAAATTTATAATTCATCTGTTTTACTGGATGGAATTTCAATTAATTAGTTCATAAAAATTAGGAAGTCCTAGTTTTTCAATCAAAAAAGATTATTTTACTTAGACTTACTTAATGCTTAAAATATTAAAATACTTAATAAAATACTGAAGAATTTAACTTAAGATTACTTATGACTTGGATTTATAGACCATTCTGGTAGTTCGATCGTGAAATTTATTTGTTTCGATATTTCATTTCCGGAATATGAGCGTGTGACTTGTTATAATTGATCCTATTGATAATACAAAGAATGGATTTGTCATCTCTATCAAGATGATTCTACCGTCAGATATTTATTGTAGTCTCTGGAGCACGGACTATATAGAATAGATCAAGAAAAGAAATATTTGAACTATGATTCATACCTATTATTCAGACCTCGCAACCGGATTAAAAAAAAAATGGAAAAAAGGTATTTTCTTTTTCTAAATCAAACAATGTTTTCTCCGAAAGAAACCTCTTTCTATAGATTTTGTTGAGTTATTACATTCATTGAAGAAATGATGATCAAATGGTTTTTACTCAGAAACCCTTTGAGTTTAGCTTTGGTTTTATTAAATCATCGTGGTTCTAGTATGAATCTGAGGTTTCAATTGATTCATAGGGTCTCAACAAGAGAATTCCTATAAAAAAAAGGATAGGGAAGAGAAGATTCAAAAGGCCTGTCACGATTAACATAAAAAAAGATGGATGAGCCAACTTGAGATTTTATTTCTTGGTATTATCATCACAAAGAAGAAATTCCGGATTTTTCTTACTTCGTATCTTTGGGTCAAATCGAGTCAAGCGGATAAACCACAAGAAGTTTGAAACTCTATATAAAATATTCCATATCCGTTGAAACTAGTATTTGTGGGTTTTGGCTTGAGCCGTACGAGATGAAATTCTCATATACGGCTCTCAGAGGGGGAGTCTTTCTTGGATTACCTATCTCAATAAAGTATATGATTGGTTCGAGGAACGTCTCGAGATTCAAGCGATTGCAGATGATATAACTAGTAAATATGTTCCTCCTCATGTCAACATATTCTATTGTCTAGGGGGGATTACGCTTACCTGTTTTTTAGTACAAGTAGCTACGGGTTTTGCTATGACCTTTTACTATCGTCCAACTGTTACAGAGGCTTTTTCTTCTGTTCAATACATAATGACTGAGGCCAACTTTGGTTGGTTAATTCGATCAGTTCATCGATGGTCAGCAAGTATGATGGTTCTAATGATGATCTTGCACGTATTTCGTGTGTATCTTACGGGTGGTTTTAAAAAACCCCGCGAATTAACTTGGGTTACCGGGGTGGTTCTGGCTGTATTGACCGCATCTTTTGGCGTAACTGGTTATTCTTTGCCTTGGGACCAAATTGGCTATTGGGCAGTAAAAATTGTAACAGGTGTGCCTGAAGCTATTCCTATAATAGGATCACCTTTGGTAGAATTATTACGTGGAAGTGCTAGTGTGGGCCAGTCCACTTTGACTCGTTTTTATAGTTTACATACTTTTGTATTACCTCTTCTTACTGCCGTATTTATGTTAATGCACTTTCCAATGATACGTAAGCAAGGTATTTCGGGTCCTTTATAGAAAAGGCAGATCATAGATATTTGTAATTTATCATATCGGGGAGGGACAAGAGTCTTTCATTGCTACAAATATGGATTGTTTAAAAATAAGGCATGTTATTTGGATACTTCTATTCAACTCTGAAGTATTTTTTATTTGATACGAATAGAATAGTTGAAGTATATTTTCCTAAACAGAGGATGGATTATGGGAGTGTGTGACTTGAACTATTGATTGGCCCGTGCAGATATATGATTTTATCCGCCACGTTGGAATTCACAACCCAATGTGTCTCCGCATCCAACCATCACATCACGTCAATCCCTTTATATAGCATAGGATAATAGGATAGGCCGGTTCGCTTGAGGAGAATATTTTCTATGATCATACCCGAATCTTGTCATGCATGAAAAGGCTCCGTAAGATCCCTATAATAAGTGATGTGGAATGATCCAATGTTCTATTTATTCACTTTATTTGATTTTTTTTTAGTAATTTTTCTTAAAATTAATTTGATAGTCTAATTGGATAGTAATCTTAGTAAGTTTTTATAGTATGTAGATGCATTCATTTCCTATGCATCAACCCTGATCTATGATACTATCGGAGTGAAAAAAGGGATCTAAGGAAGAACAGGGGCTAAGATTTTATTAGTAACAAGTAAAAATTTTGTATTTTTGGTATGGAATACAATTAAGATATTGTGGGGATAAATACTAACCAAAAGACATGAGACAATCCAAAAAGCACTTGATCATGATCTAATTTGTAAGCCGACTTGGATATTGAGCATTTCCTTGTTGCCAGAACTGAATTCTTTGCAATGAATAATGAATCGTTGAAACTTGGGGAAATGTCATTTTATAAATCTTTTCTTACATAGAATCCATTCTACATTATCTATGTAGATATGTATGAAATATAGATCTTCTATGGTTCTATGGACCTATTTATGTTCTATGAATCTATTTCTGTGATTCTTTTGATTCTTGCTCGAGCCGGATGATAAAAAATTATCATGTCCGGTTCCTTTGGGGGATGGATCCACAAGAATTCACCTATCCAAATAACAAAGAAACCTGATTTGAATGATCCTGTATTAAGAGCTAAATTGGCTAAAGGGATGGGACATAATTATTATGGAGAACCTGCATGGCCCAATGATCTTTTATATATTTTTCCAGTAGTAATTCTAGGCACTATTGCATGTAATGTGGGCTTAGCAGTTCTAGAGCCGTCAATGATCGGTGAACCGGCGGATCCGTTTGCAACTCCGTTGGAAATATTACCCGAATGGTACTTCTTTCCCGTATTTCAAATACTTCGCACAGTACCCAATAAGTTATTGGGTGTTCTTTTAATGGTTTCAGTACCACTAGGATTATTGACAGTACCTTTTTTGGAGAATGTCAATAAATTCCAAAATCCATTTCGTCGTCCAGTAGCCACAACAGTCTTTTTGATCGGTACCGCAGTAGCTCTTTGGTTAGGGATTGGAGCAACTTTACCTATTGAGAAATCCTTAACTTTAGGTCTTTTTCAAATTGATTAAACCGTTAAATACCACAACATAGATATCTAAGGAAGATCCAGAAGGGGATCTTCCTTAGATACATCAATCTTTTTATGATCTATTCTGCAAATATATGGACTGTGTCGGAGATTCAAAACTTATTCTATTCTTTTTTCTTTCTAAAAAAGAAAAAATGAAAAGAATCCAATGGATTTAAAATTATAACTTTTTATTAAGTAAATTTATTGCAAAATGCTTCTGTACAGTGCTCAATATCTGTTTTACATCTTCTGTGCAAAAATATTCCATTTTCAAAAGATCTTCTTTACTGTGACTCAAAAGGTCCAATAATGTATGTATATTGGATCTTTTGAGACAATTATAGGTCCTGGAAGACAATTCTGATTGGTCAATAAAAATACATGTCAATGGAATTCCTTTTTTGTTTTTCTTGAGATTAGTAAATTTGTCTTGAAAGGAAAAAGGGGGTAGATTCCATCTGTTTTCATTTTCCTTGAAATTCATGTCCTCTTCCTCTGCATGTAGAAAAGGAATCAATAAATCAATCAAATTACGAGAAGCTTCATAAAGCGCTTCTTTAGGAGTTAAACTTCCATTCGTCCATATTTCTATAAAGAGTATCTCTTGTTTTTTATTCTCATTCCCATAAGAATGAATACTATGATTCGCATTTCGAACAGGCATAGATACAATATCTATAGGATAACTTCCATCGTGAGAGTCATTTGTGGATTTCATACGATATCCGCGATCTCTCTTGATTTGTAATTCAATACACAAATCAATTGGTTCTGTCAGGTTAGCTATATGTTGTGTCGTGTCAACTATTTCTACAGAAGGTGGTGAGATGATATCTTGAGCTGTTATGTATTTGGGACCCCTGACGCAAATGGATGCATTCCTAACTCCATAAAGATTACTTCTCAATACAATCTCTTTCAAATTGAGTAAAATCTCATGTACTGATTCTTCAATACCTGCTATCGTAGAATATTCATGCAGCACATTTTCAGATGTTGCACGTGTGATACATGTTCCTTCTATTTCTCCAAGTAAAGCCCTTCGTATGGCAATACCTATGGTATCGGCTTGACCTTTCATAAGCGGGGACAGAACGAAGCGACCATAATAAAGACGCTTGCTGTCTACTCTTGATTCAACACATTTCCACTGTAGTGTTCGAGTGGATCCTACTACGTCTTCTCGAACCATACTATTATTTTTCTTTTATTTAGAATTATTGGATCAGAATCATTGAATCATTTATTTCTCTTGGAATCTCTTGAATTCTTATTTCTACACACGTCTTTTTTTAGGGGGGCGACATCCATTATGCGGCATGGGTGTTACATCACGTACGAAACTTAATAGTATCCCATTTCTACGAATAGCTCGTAATGCCGCATCTCTTCCGAGACCTGGACCTTTTATCATAACTTCTGCTCGTTGCATACCCTGATCAACTAATGTACGAATAGCATTAAATGCTGCGGCTTGAGCAGCATAGGGTGTTCCTTTTCTTGTGCCTCTGAATCCAGAAGTACCTGCGGAAGCCCAAGAAACCACCCGACCTCGTACGTCTGTAACAGTTACAATAGTATTATTGAAACTCGCTTGAACATGAATAACTCCTTTTGGTATTCTACGTTCATTCTTATTTGAACCAATACCTGCATTCTTACGTAAACTAATTTTTGCTATAGGTTTTGTCATTGTCATATTTTATTAGATTATATTTATAAGAATAAAATAAAAAGAAAAAAGAATCAGAAATCTACAGAAAGAGACGGGGATATCCATTTCATATAAAAAAGAATCCTTTCTTATTTCTTTTTACATGTTTTCTTTTCAAAAGAAAAATGAAAAAGTTCTTTACCCCTGTCTTTGTTTATGTCTCGGATTGGAACAAATAACTATAACTCGCCCCCGCCTACGAATCAAGCGACATTTTTCACAAATTTTACGAACAGAAGCCCTTATCTTCATATTTATCATTCCTTACTTTCATTCTAAATCTATTTTTTTTTTGAAAACAAAAATCAGTTTATTGCATTTTTGAACTTTGAATTATATCTCTACGAAAAGAATGTTTAAAAGAATGATCTAATCGTTCGAATCTTTTTTGCGAAGTCTATAAATTATACGTCCCCTGGTTGAATCATAACGACTCATTTCAATTTTGACTCTATCTCCAGGTAGTATACGTATAAAACTGCGCCGGATTCTCCCTGAAATATAACCTAGAATTAGATCTTCATTATCTAATCGAACTCGGAACATACCGTTGGGTAGTGATTCAGTAATTAAACCCTCATGAATCAATTTCTGTTCTTTCATTCCAGGGAACCCCCTTTAAGTATTAACTAATAGAGGAAGAGTTCTATAATTCACTTCTCCTCTCGATTTTACAAATAGTAAGTTCGAGATAAATTTAGGGTATCCTAGGAGAATTACCATATATAACACAAAATTTCTCCTCCAATTTTTTCTAATCGAGCTTCTCGATCTGTTATTATACCTCGAGAAGTAGAAAGGATTACAATTCCCATTCCACCTAAAATCTTAGGAATTTGTTGATAGTTGGAATATATTCGTAGACCAGGTCGGCTGATACGCTTTAAATTGATTTTATTACCTTTCCTAGTCTTTTTATGTCGTAAGGTTGAAACCAAGAAATTTTTTTGACTTTCTTGATGTTTTCGAACGTTTTCAATAAAACCTTCTCGTAAAAGTATTTTCACAATGTTTTTAGTGATATTAGTAGATACTATTTTAACTCTTCCCTTTTGATCTATGTCAGCATTTCTTATAGAAGTTATTATATCGGCAATAATGTCCCTACCCATGATGAACTATAGTTATTGGTGCCCCCTAATTTTGATATAGTCAACATGCTTCTTTTTTGTTTTATTTTTTATTGAATTCTTTTTTTTTTATTATTATAGATTCTCAAAAATTATTAGAAATTTCAAATATATACATGAGACACACACAATCTATTAATCGGATCTATTTCAGATATTCTAATATTCTATATCTATATATAGATAGAAAGATAGGATATATTCTATTTTCATCTATAAGACTTCGGGTGCTAATGAAACGATTTTAGTAAAATTCAACTGTCGCAATTCTCGAGCAATTGCACCAAAAATTCGAGTTCCTTTTGGATTTCCTTCTTGATCAATGATAACCGCTGCATTGTCATCATATCGTATTATCATGCCGTTGTCACGTTTGAGTTCTTTACATGTGCGTACAATCACAGCTCTAATTATTTCTGATCTTTCTAGAGGCATGTTGGGCACTGCTTCTTTGATTACAGCAACAATAACATCGCCAAGATGAGCATATCGGTGATTACCAGTTCCTATGATTCGAATACACATTAATTTTTGAGCTCCACTGTTATCCGCTACATTCAAAAGGGTCTGAGGTTGAATCATATCATTTTTATTTTAATCTCGTATTTCAAGATAATGGAAAAAAGAAATATTGTCTGTCCAGAGATAAATAAATCCGTGGTTTTTTTTTTTCTTCTTAATACTCCTTCTTCTTTTACTTTTGTTTACCTATCCTGAAATAACAAATTGAGTTCGTATAGGCATTTTGCATGCAGCTATTTCCATAGCAGCTTTGGCTACAGCTTCAGATACTCCACTCATTTCATAAATTATTCGGCCCGGTTTAACAACGGATACCCAATATTCGGGGGATCCTTTGCCCGAACCCATACGTGTTTCTGTAGGTCTTACAGTAACAGGTTTGTCGGGAAAGATACGTACCCATATCTTTCCACCACGACGTGCATATCGTGTCATTGCTCTTCGCCCTGCTTCTATTTGTCTAGCTGTGATCCAAGCAGGTTCAAGTGCCTGAAGAGCGTATCTGCCAAAACAAATATGATTGCCTCGGCAAGATATTCCCTTCATTCTACCTCTATGTTGTTTACGAAATCTGGTTCTTTTAGGGTTATAGTTGATGGTTGTTTCTGAATTCCATCTCTACTGCAGAGCCGGACATGAGAATTTCTTCTCATCCAGCTCCTCACGAATGAAATGATTCAAGAAAATTAATATTACATAGAAATATGTATTTTATTCTATCAAAAGACAAAAGAAAGAATATACTAATTTTTCTATTTAATTTGTTACATAGGTAGGCTGTATATATAACTTATATAACTAGATAACTAGGTGTGTTTTTTTATTTTTTATATATTTTATATATATAAAATATATAAATATATAAAGAAAAATAATGCTTCTTTCTTTTAGCAAAATCTCTAAAGTATTTTTATTTACCTCTATTGAATCACGCCAATAGTCATCCAATAAATGAAATTCTTAAATGAAATAAAAATAAAGAAAGGTTTCGCGGGCGAATATTAACTCTTTCCTCCTTCATTTGTAGGGTCAATTCATGACCATTCAGAAGAAATCCATTTTTTTCTTGGTTCATTCCGCCATCCTACCCAATGAATCCTTAGGATTGATTCGTTTTCAAGAAAATCCTATGTAATCACAGGTTCCATCGTTCCCATAACTTCTCTATTAATACTTAGGCCTGAACTCTGCAATGGAGCTCTCAACAGAATCTGTTATTTGTTTCCGAGTCAATCTCCTCAGTTTTTCTTAACCCGAAGCTCAATTAAATTTTTCTCTATTTTCTATTATTTAGATTCTTTATTTTTCTATCTTAATTACATACTTACATATATAATAGACTATATTATCCATATTGATTAGATTCTTTATATTATTATTTTATTCTATTTTTATTGTATATTAAGGGTATATTAATGTTGATGCTTTATAACACTGCCTTTTTTATGGGGTAATTCTTCATAAACCATACATATGGGAATCCTATATCATTTCATATCATTTAGATCTTTATTCTCTCTTTCTATCACCCTTCCTTTTTCCACATCCCTTTTTTTTTTCACAATTCATAATCAGATTTCTTTTTTATGAAAAGGATTTCAGTTGCTACAACTATATGGTTGATTCAGTCATATAGTGACTGTTTCTTGGGATCTCGACAATACGAAGCAATAAGTTGGTTATGAGTTTTGAGTTTCTTTAGTTTTGATAGTTATTAAGTTTATAGTGTGGTCAGCCTATTTTTCTTTTCAGTTTCAATTCTCAATTCTAAAGAAAAAACTAACGAGTCACACACTGAGCATAGCAATTATACTAAAATTTAAATTGAATTTAAATAAAGGGTAAATCAAATTTTTATTCAACCTTATAGAATTAGAATTGTTCGTTTTTCTTTTATTAAGAAAAAAAAAATAAGAAAATATTTTCGAAATTTTTTCTATTGATGAGCAGAATGGCGAGATAAAGAAAGTTCCATTATTCTTATTTTCTTATTCTTGGTTTACAAATATCCAAATTTTGATACCTAAGATTCCATAGATAGTTCTAACTTTATGGGAACAGTGATCAATTTTAGCGCGAATTGTTTGTAGGGGAACCCTGCCTTCTCTGATCCATTCGACACGTGCAATCTCTTTTCCGTCGATACGTCCTGCAATTTGCACTTGAATTCCTTTTGTACCGGTTTGTTCAGTTAATTCAATAGCTTTTTTCATTGCCTTTCGAAATGAGACTCTATTTTTTAATTGTAAAGCTATATATTCTGCGAGAATATTAGGTTGTCCGTAAGGTTTTTCAATTCTTGTGATAGCAATGTTGAGTCTCCGGTTTACAGAATGAAACTCTTTTTGTACATTCATCTGTAATTCTTCGACTCCCCGTGTTCGTCCTTCTATTAATAAATTGGGAAATCCAATATAGATTATGACCTGAATCAAATCTATTCTTTTTTGAATTCCTATATAAGCAATTCCTTCGAAACCTGAGGATATTTTCTTATTTTTTTTTACATAGTCCTTAATACAATTCCGTATTCTTTCATCTTCTTGTAGACCCATGGAAAAATTTTTTGGTTTTGCGAACCAAAAAGAATGATGACTTTGAGTTGTTCCAAGTCTGAAACCAAGTGGATTTATTTTTTGTCCCATATTTTTCTAGTATTTTTCCATCCATTTTTTTTCTAAATAGGAATCTAAATCTTATATTTTTCTTTTAAAAAAATCTTTATATGACAAGTGGTTTTTTTTATCAGATAACTACGTCCTCGAGCCCGGGGTTTTAACTTTTTCACAATAGTACCTCTATTGACTTCAGCTTTACTAATAAATAAATCAACTTCATTCAAACCCATATTATGACTAGCATTTGCTGCTGCAGAATAAACTAATTTTAAGATTGGATAAGATGCCCTATAAGGCATTAGTTCTAGTATCATGAGTGCTTCCTCATAAGAACGTCCACGAATCTGATCAATTACTCTTCGTGCTTTGAAAACAGACATACATATATTTTGAGCTAAAACTTTTGCTTCTCTATTTTCGTTCTTTATCATAAAAGTTTTCCCCCGCCAATGAATGATAAGTGCCTAGGTGAAGTATAGTATAAGATAAGTCAGAAAAGTCTAAGTCTTATTAGTATACTCTAAAAAGAAAAGAAATATACCTATACTCTTACTATAAGATAAAAGCTAAAGACTCTTAAGTCTAAATACTATTAAGATAAGGCTTTTCTTTTCATATGAATACTTAGTAGAACGACTAACGACGAGATTTATTATCGTTTCTCGCGTGTCTCACGAAAGTGAGAGTAGGTGCGAATTCTCCCAATTTGTGACCGACCATACGATCTGTGATATAAATAGGTAAATGTTCCTTTCCATTATGAATAGCGATTGTATGGCCAATCATTGTGGGTATAATGGTAGATGCCCGAGACCAAGTCACTATGATTTCTTTCTCCTCCCTCCTGTTGAGTTTTTCAATTCTTCCCAATAAATGATTAGCTACAAAAGGATTTTTTTTTAGTGAACGTGTCACGGCTGATTACTCCTTTTTTTACATTTTTTAAATTGGCATTCTATGTCCAATATCTCGATCTTAATCTGAAGTCTAATGATGAATGGAAAAAAGAGAAAATCCTTTAGCTAGATAAGGGAAGGGGCGGATGTAGCCAAGTGGATCAAGGCAGTGGATTGTGAATCCACCATGCGCGGGTTCAATTCCCGTCGTTCGCCCATCACATTATTTCCAATTCCAAAGATTCGATTTTCAATGTTCCTATTTACGGCGACGAAGAATAAAACTATCACTATATTTGTTCCTTTTCCTGCTTCTTCTTCCAAGCGCAGGATAACCCCAAGGGGTTGTGGGTTTTTTTCTACCAATTGGGGCTCTCCCTTCACCGCCCCCATGGGGATGGTCTACAGGGTTCATAACTACTCCTCTTACTACAGGACGCTTACCTAGCCAACACTTAGATCCGGCTCTACCCAAACTTTTTTGGTTCACCCCAACATTACCCACTTGTCCGACTGTTGCTAAGCAGTTTTTGGATATCAAACGGACCTCCCCAGATGGTAATCTTAATGTGGCCGATTTACCCTCTTTTGCAATCAGTTTCGCTACAGCGCCTGCTGCTCTAGCTAATTGTCCACCTTTTCCAAGTGTGATTTCTATGTTATGTATGGCCGTGCCTAAGGGCATATCGGTTGAAGTAGATTCTTCTTTTTTATCAATCAAAACCCCTTCCCAAACTGTACAAGCTTCTTCCAAAGCATACGGCTTTCTAGATGTATATGATGATATCTAGACAGATGGATCTTATATGAATCGTATGATGAAGTACCACGTGAGTGGATATATAGGAATCCAAATCTGCCGAATCACTCATGTTATGATCTTCTACATCCTAGGTCTCCCCGTTCCGTCATCTGGCTTATGTTCTTCATGTAGCATTCAGACCGGATGACTCTATGAAATTACGTCGATACTTCCACATATTACGGGTAACGTAGGAGACATCTCTATTTTTCCCCGGAGGGTCTTTCTAATTACCACTGCTTAACTTTCAATTCGCCTCTGACCATCAAATGAAATGTGAATAACCCGTCCTCCTCTCTTTGAAACAAGGGGCGCTTCCGGTTCTGTGCGCGCTTCAAACAATTTTGTCTTCTCCATATTACCATATCTCTAGAGTCAATAATTTTCTATGAGGAACTACTGAACTCAATCACTTGCTGCCGTTACTCAACAGTTTTCTGTTGAGGTCTATCCCGTAGAGGTACTCCAATTGGATCAGTGATCGATTTCTAGGTTTCGTCGTAAACCTAATTGGTTACTTCCAATTACGTAAATCAATAGTTCAAACCGCACTCAAAGGTAGGGCATTTCCCATTGATATAGGAACTTCTGTACCAGAAACAATGGTATCTCCAATTATAGCCCCTCTGGGATGTAAAATATATCTCTTCTCACCATCCCCATAGTGTATGAGACAAATGTATGCATTTCGATTAGGGTCATATTCTATGGTTACGATTCTACCAGATATCTCTTTTTCATTCCGTCGAAAGTCGATTTTACGGTATAGACGCTTATGACCTCCCCCTCTATGCCCTGCGGTAATGATCCCTCTGGCATTACGACCTTTACCACAACGATGCTGTCCATAGATCAAATTATTTCGTGGATTGGATTTCACTTGACTGTCTACGGCTCCATTGCGTGTGCTCGAGGTAGAAGTTTTGTATAAATGTATTGCCGTGTTATTAAGTATTTTGCTTTAAGTTCTTTTCTCTATAAGAGGTGGAATAGAATAACCCGGTTGAAGCGTAATGATCATACGTCTGTAATGCATTGTATGTCCCATAATAGGTCCCATCCTTCTACCCTTTCCCGGGAGTCGATGACTATTCATAGCTATTACCTTGACACCAAAGAAGAGTTCGACCCAATGCTTTATTTCTGTCCTAGTTGATCCTGATTCGACATTAGAAGTATATTGATTGTTCCCCAATAACCGAATACTTTTTTCTGTAAATACTGCATATTTGATTCCATCCATAAATCCATTTTCTTCCCTATGAGTTCCAGTATCGATAAGAATTCTAGTTCTTACTGTTCATATGTTATGGTATGAATATACCATACCAATTCGCTATGTATGGATGATGAGATTCCATTGATACAGAGTCAATTCCAATAGACTTATTGAATGTTCCCATTGGCGTGCATCCAGCAGGAATTGAACCTACGAATTTGCCAATTATGAGTTGGGCGCTTTAACCATTCAGCCATGGATGCTTAACAGGGATCATCGTACATCGTGAATAACCAAATTCCAATTGAAATGAAATCTTTAGGAGGAATCAATGAAACGACATCAATTCAAATCCTGGATATTCGAATTGAGAGAGATATTGAGAGAGATCAAGAATTCTCACTATTTCTTAGATTCCTGGATCAAATTCGATTCAGTGGGATCTTTCACTCACATTTTTTTCCACCAAGAACGTTTTATGAAACTCTTTGACCCCCGAATTTGGAGTATCCTACTTTCACGTGATTCACAGGGTGCAACAAGCAATCGATATTTCACGATCAAAGGTTTAGTACTGCTTGTAGTAGTGGTCCTTCTATCTCGTATTAACAATCGAAAGATGGTCGAAAGAAAAAATCTCTATTTGATGGGGCTTCTTCCTATACCTATGAATTCCATTGGACCCAGAAAGGAGACATTGGAAGAATCTTTTTGGTCTTCCAATAGAAATAGGTTGATTGTTTCGCTCCTGTATCTTCCAAAAGGGAAAAAGATTTCTGAGAGTTGTTTCATGGATCCGCAAGAGAGTACTTGGGTTATCCCAATAAAGAAAAAGCGTATCATGCCTGAATCTAACCGGGGTTCGCGGTGGTGGAGGAACCGGATCGGAAAAAAGAGGGATTCTAGTTGTCAGATATCTAATGAAACCGTAGCTGGAATTGAGATCTCATTCAAAGAGAAAGATAGCAAATATCTGGAGTTTCTTTTTTTATCCTATACGGATGATCCGATCCGCAAGGACCATGATTGGGAATTGTTTGATCGTCTTTCTCCGAGGAAGAAACGAAACATAATCAACTTGAATTCGGGACAGCTATTCGAAATCTTAGGGAAAGACTTGATTTGTTATCTCATGTCTGCTTTTCGTGAAAAAAGACCAATTCAGGGGGAGAGTTTCTTCAAACAACAAGGAGCTGGGGCAACTATGCAATCCAATGATATTGAGCATGTTTCTCATCTCTTCTCGAGAAACAAGTGGGGTCTTTCTTTGCAAAATTGTGCTCAATTTCATATGTGGCAATTCCGCCAAGATCTCTTCGTTAGTTGGGGGAAGAATCAGCACGAATCGGATTTTTTGAGGAACGTCTCGAGAGAGAATTGGATTTGGTTAGACAATGTGTGGTTGGTAAACAAGGATCGGTTTTTTAGCAAGGTACGGAATGTATTGTCAAATATTCAATATGATTCCACAAGATCTATTTTCGTTCAAGTAACGGATTCTAGCCAATGGAAAGGATCTTCTTCTGATCAATCCAGAGATCATTTCGATTCCGTTAGAAATGAGAATTCAGAATATCACACATTGATCGATCAAACAGAGATTCAGCAACTAAAAGAGAGATCGATTCTTTGGGATCCTTCCTTTCTTCAAACGGAACGAACAGAGATAGAATCAGATCGATTCCCGAAATGCCTTTTTGGATCTTCCTCCATGTCCTGGCTATTCACAGAACCTGAGAAGCGGATGAATAATCATCTGCTTCCGGAAGAAATCGAAGAATTTCTTGGAAATCCTACAAGATCAATTCGTTCTTTTTTCTCTGACAGATGGTCAGAACTTCATCTGGGTTCGAATCCTACTGAGAGGTCCACTAGAGATCCTAAATTGTTGAAGAAAAAACAAGATGTTTCTTTTGTCCCTTCCAGGCGAGCGGAAAAGAAAGAAATGGTTGATATATTCAAGATAATTACGTATTTACAAGATACCGTCTCAATTCATCCTTCGGAACCAGATCCGGGATGTGATATGGTTCCGAAGGATGAACCGGATATGGACAGTTCCAATAAGATTTCATTCTTGAACAAAAATCCATTTTTTGATTTCTTTCATCTATTCCATGACCGGAACAAAGGGGGATACGCGTTACGCCACGATTTTTTTGAATCAGAAGAGAGATTCCCAGAAATGGCGGATCTATTCACTCTATCAATAACCGAGCCGGATCTGGTGTTTCATAGGGGATTTGCCTTTTCTATTGATTCCTACGGGTTGGATCAAAAA